AGCATGACGATTTGATTAAATGTGGAGGGAAGTAGAATAAATGGCCGATACTACTGGAAGAATTCCTCTTTGGATAATAGGTACTGTAACTGGTATTCTTGTGATCGGTTTAATAGGCATTTTCTTTTATGGGTCATATTCCGGATTGGGCTCATCCCTGTAGTAATAGGATGAACTGAGTTGTAGACCCGAAAGCATAAGAATGCAGTGGCCCCCCCCTTTTTTTCTCAATCTGATTCGAGGGGGCCCGCCGAGTTCTTAATAAACATAATACTTTAGTCGTATAAATCAAAAAAAAAGGGGGGGACTACCCTTTTTTTGATATTCAATCAAAAAAATTCCATTCAGTAAAGCTAAACAAATTTTCCTTTCTAAAGTATAAAGCAAGGTTATTATGAACCTGAAAAAAAATATATGAACTAAGAATTCAAATCTTTGATGAGTGGGATCAAGAATCATTATTATTTCGACACAAGAAAGAGGTGTAGAAAATTTCTTTTCTTGTGCCGAAGACTAGGAAAACGATTAGAAATAATACCTCCTAGAATTCTTTGTTTTCCTTATTTCGCCTTTACTTTTCCGCTTCCTTATCTTATGCTTAGTATCTAGTTGAATTTTATTCTATTAGAATAGAAAAGCTATTTATAGATTCTATGACAATTAAGTCTGACAATAGGGATACAATCACACCGCTCTAGTTTAGATTAAAAAAAAAAGAAAACAAATAAAAGGGATAAAATCAACTAATCTTTTTACCAATTACCAATATACATACTATGACTAGAAATGTAGTACAAGGAATTTCTAAAAAAAAATCTGATATAATCTAATGATATAATCTAATATAATCTAGTATTATATAAAAAGAATAGAAACAAAAACAATTTTAACAATTTTTTTTTTGATGATCAAAAAATTCTTCTTATAATTTTGTTTTTTTTTTTAATAACTTGAATTTGATAAATTGGCATATCTAGAAATTCATTTCGGACAATTGAACCTTTTCAAACTGTTTCTTTTTAAGAATCAAAAAGATTTGTGCCAAAATAACAGATGCAAAAAAGAACAAAAGTCCTTGAACACGTAATGGGTCTTGAAGTACTATTTCTGCATCTCCCTGACCAAATCCGCCCACATTAGGATTACTCGTTAATGGTTGATCACGTTTGACGGATTCACCCTCTGAAACAAGAAGTTCTGGTCCTGGAGGGATAATATCAACCACTTGACGCCCCTCGGGCGCATCTGTTATGGTTATTTCGTACCCCCCCTTTTCTTTTCGTATAATTCTGCTTACGACACCTGCCGCTGTAGCATTATAAACCGTATTGTTACTCTTGCTCCCGTCGGGATAAATCTGACCCCTTCCTCTGTTTCCACCTACATATATGGGATATTTTAAGAAGTGAACATCTTTTTTAGTAGCGGGGTCCGGAGAAAGAATAGGAAAGGTTATTTCACTATATTTCTGACCGGGAACAGGCCCTATCACAAAAATATTTTTTTTAGTGGGGCGATAACTCTGAAAAGATAGATTACCCATCTTTTCTTTCATCTCTGGCGAAATACGTTCGGGGGGGGCTAATTCAAATCCATCGGGTAAAATAAGAACAGCCCCCACATTCAAAGCTCCCCTTTTACCATTAGCAAGAACTTGCTTCAGTTGCATATCATAAGGAATTCGAACAACTGCTTCAAATACAGTATCCGGAAGTACCGCTTGTGGAACTTCAATTTCTACGGGCTTATTAGCTAAATGACAATTGGCGCATACAATACGGCCAGTTGCTTCGCGTGGATTTTCATAACCCTGCTGTGCAAAAATGGGATATGCGTTTGAAATGTATTCCGGAGTTATTATATATATCATGAGTGATACGGAAATGGAACGAATAATCTCTTTCTTTAGCCAAGAAAAGGTCTTTCTAGTTTGCATGGTCCAATCGTTGATCCAAAAAATTTCTACAATAAAATTAGGTAGGGCACTAGACGAGTTCCCTATCCACGATGCTGTTATTTACTGAACAATTTTTACAAATTCTAAAATATGAGAAGAATCCGAAACTCTTAGATGGAAAATAATTGTATAAAAAAATACGATTTTGAACTGTACAAAATAAGAAACATTTTAATTGGATTGATGGATCATCTTTCAGTCATTCATTGAATGATAAATCACTACGAGTGACGGAGATAGACGATTTAAATAACGGAAAATCCAATATTTAAAAATTGTATCGAGAATAACCGGAAAGGTGGAAACAAGTCCCGATATAATTTGATCGTTATGAGCAAATCCAAAATCTTTGTAGACGGAGCCAATCATTAGTTCCCAACCGTGGGGTGAATGGAATCCTATACATAAATCAGTTACCAAAAGAATAGAAAAAGCTTTTATTGTGTCACTTAAATTATATAGGAATTCTTGAACCCAAGAATTAAGAATAAGAAGTTCTTCATTACCTAGAATAGAATAACCACTTAGAATAAGGAAAGAGATTATATTTGTCGAGAAGCGAAAAATCGTATGGATACGATCCTCATTGTGTATCTTGATCAATTGTATCGTTTCTTTGTGGATTATGCTATGAAACTTTTGTAGATGTGTTTCCGGGTATTCCTTTATCATTTCGTCAAAAAAGAAGAGTTCCTCTAATTCTATGAATCTTTCTAGAATAAACTTTTCGTGCCTATCATTAAAAAAGGTTTCGGATTTACCGGTATTCCACCAATTAATCATCCAAGATTCCAGACTTTTATTAAATGAAAAAGAGATTAACCAGGGTAAAAAGACTATAGATATAAGATATAGAAACGGAGAGAATGCTTTTTTTTCATTGTTTTGTCTGTGAATTTTTAATGAACCCATCTCATTCGTCGACTTTATCCGATTTAATATAATATTTCGATCAATTATAAGTTCTATTACAAGGCTTCAAATCTCTGAACCCATTCCGCGTTTTTTATTTGTCAGTCATTGGTTAGTCCTTAAATTTAGAAAGAATACAGAAATAGCCGAAGAAGAAGAAAGAGTACACGAATGAAGAAAAATAATATTGTTTCCAAATATCCCAATTGCTTAAAAATTCAAAGCACTTCTCTTTTTTCGATGAATGCTCAAAAGAGTCACTTCAAATCAAATTAGGCTTTCGAGATAAAAGAATACCCTTCTACCAAAAAAAATAGCAAATATTTTGAAAAAAAAAAATCGGTCAACTGCCCATAGCCGCAGGAGTAATTAAGCGCAATTTATGAAGAATGGTGTGATAATCAAAAGTAAGTGGAAAAAGCAAAATAAGATGGAAGGTTTATAATTTTAAGTCTTCCAATCCTTTGCTTATTAAGGAATAAAAAAGATAAAAAAGAGGAGTCGATTGACAAAAATAAAGTAGAGATAATATACAAGATATGATCGATCTATATCTAACGTATCAATTTAAAAAAATTTCTTTATTCTATCTATTATTCTGAAATGTTTTGTTTTGATCTCTGAGATCAGTCTAGTATTTAAATTTGTTAGTTATTTTTTTTTTTACTGAATTTAATGACTTTACATACGCATAAAAGAAAGGGTTGGTTTGCGGACAAAAAAAGCTTTTTTTTTATAAATGTTCTGTATAGATATAATTAATATCCATCTTCTTTGGTTCATCAGCATTGTGACGAAATACCCGTTAACTTTAACTTATACTCTAAAAAAAAGAAAAAAAGGGGGAGACTCTTGGATTTTTCATTCTTGCTAAAAAAATGGTCATTCTTTAGTTCATTTCAAAATACTTCAATTGGTACACGCAAAAAATAGGCCAATTCCGCTGCTTTTTGCTCAATTTCTCGTGGAGTCAAATTCTCATCAGTACGAGTCAAAGGAATGACCCCCCGTCCTTTGATTTCCAGATAAAGGGCATGCCGAGTATAAATACCCTCTTTAACTTCTATTCGGATAGACTGAACATCTTTCATAAGGAATCGGAGTAAGATGCGACGATTTTTTCCGGGAAAGCCCCAACGAAAAATACATACTATTCCCTCGTTTTTATCAAATCGATCATACCCACTACCCACATTCCACAAAATTGTGCACCACAAATAAGAACTAATAAATAAACCGGCGATCCCATAGAAAGACATCACGATTCCTTGTGGAAAAAAAATTATTTGCTGAGACGGAAATAAAGATATCAAATTTCTGTCAAGATAACTGGAAATCCCAACCAATAAAAATCCCAATGAACCTAAAAAAAGTATAAAGGCCCAGCAGAAATTACTTGTTTTTCGAGACCCCGCGATAAGTTCTATCCATATACATTCTGATCGCCAATTCATACTAGATCCAGTTGCATTTTATTGGAAGTGGGAGACTAGCCAAAACGAATTTGACTGTACTTTTTTTTGTTTCCGAAGTCATTTTCATCAACTCGCGCTATTCTGATGCGAATCGTTAGGAAAAATTCATCCAATTCCGTAAATCTAAAAAACTAGAAAACCCCTCAGATGATTCCCTATCTCCACACATATGGATATATTGGCTTTACAGTTAGTTTAAGTATCCGATCGTAATCTATTTTCAAATCGACCATTTACTCATATATCATCTTTATGCCTATAGAAATTAAGAATCCTTTCCTTTCTGTTTGAAGGAAGCTGTATGGTATACCCTATTATACTAAATAGATATCTGTGTTATGATCCAAGTCTAAGTCTTGAAAAAAAAAAAAAATAGATGAAATTTCCCCCCATCGGATCTAAAAAATCTTGTTTTTTTGAACATAAAGAAATAGAGAAGCCATTGCAATTGCCGGAAATACTAACCCCACTAAAGGCACAAAAATAGAGGGGAAATTGTTGAGAATTGTCATAGAAATGGGCACCTCGATTTAATATTTGTACCTATTTTTTATTCTTATATTGAATTTTTAATTGTTATTAAATTAACTGTTATTAAATTATTAAATTGTTATATTAATATTTTTACCTATTCATATATAATATTGTTTTGTTATGTTAGAAAGATATCTTATAATCATTATAATTATACTAAGTATATGGAAATAACTATATATAATAAAGTGTAAGTAGTGTAAAACTAACTAAATAGACTTATTTATTTTTCTACATGAAATATATGTGTTTCTACATAAAATATTTGTGGGATAAGCTTTGTTATTCTTTTACCTTTTTCTTGTCTTATAATTATAAATAATTAATAATTTTCATTTTCTAATTTAACTTTATTTCAATTTAATAATAATAATAAAAAAAAGAGTATTCTTGCGCGACAGTCTATATATAGAAATATGCGAGATATAGAAATATACAAGACTCTATATTTTGCATATTTCTATATATAGGGATAGGTAAGAAAAGAAAATGAAATTCGTTAAAAAAAAATCATCTGCATGTCCTTCTATTCTAAATTGACTCTTATGTTATGTCACAAAAAAAACCATTCTTCCGATTTTTCCTTGAATTCCAATAAATAAATGCTTGTTTGCCCGAAATAAAGAAATAAAAAGAAAGAAAATAATTTAATTAAGTTAAAGATCGACTTGATTTATGATTCAATTTATGATTCAAAGGAAAGAAAGCGTGAAGCTGAAATAACTCAGTCAGAACGCCCTTTAAAAGATTACGTGGTACGATTGAATCGAATAAACCCTTATGGAATAAAAATTCAGCTGCTTGTGAACCTTCAGGTACTGTCTTATTCAATGTTTGTTCAATTACTCTTTTACCTGCAAATGCAATGTGTGCGTTGGGTTCAGCAATAATGATATCCCCTAACATACCAAAACTTGCCGTCACGCCCCCAGTCGTAGGCGATGTAAGGATTGAGATATAAAATAACTTTTTATTCGATTGATAATCATATAAAGCGGAAGATATTTTAGCCATTTGCATCAAGCTCAAACTTCCTTCTTGCATACGCGCTCCCCCGGAAGCACACACTAGAATAAGAGGTAAAAGCTTATTGGCAGCATACTCGATCAAACGAGTGATTTTCTCGCCTACTACGGATCCCATACTACCCCCCATAAACTGAAAATCCATAACCCCAATTGCTACGGGAATGCCATTTAGTTGACCTATACCTGTTTGAATGGCTTCGGTTAATCCTGTCTTTCTTTGATAAGAATCAATACGACCTTTATAAGGTTCGCCCTCCGAATGAAATTCGATGGGATCCCGAGATACCATGTCTTCATCCATAGGATCCCAAGTACCTGGATCAATCAAAAGTTCAATTCTATCTGAACTGCTCATTTTCAAATGATATCCACATTGTTCACAAATATTCATTCTTGATTTCAAAATTTTCTTATAATTTAATCCATAACAAATTTCGCATTGAACCCACAAATGTCTGTATTTTTGAGTTACATCAAGATCATGAGAATTTTCCCTTCTAATAAAATCCCTAATCTTCGTGCTAGTTCTTAGCCTGGACCTTGCGTTTTCACTATTGTTGCCACTTTCACCAAAAATGGAACTATAAACGTAACCTTCGCTGGAATTGTCACTGCCGCTTAAAATATAACTATCAATGCAGATTTGAGAATGAAGGTGACTATCAATACAATTAGTGATGTAATTATTCCACCTATATTTAGTATCATAATCATAGTGGGAGTCGTCCCTACTAGACCTATTATTCAAATAACTAGTATTCAAATAATTAGACTTCCAATAATTAGAAAAAGAATTTTCTAGTTCACTCATAAAAGAATGATCGTTGTCAATCTCAAAAATTCGATTTTCCATATCAAAATATATGGTATAACTACCCCTATTACTATCCCGAACTAACAAAGTGTCATCAGCACTGCAATTCCGAATACCCCTGCCCCCGGCTAAACGATCAACACTGCTGTAACTAGAACTATCACTATTCCCCCAATCATCTGGATTTTTATCTGTATCATTTAGAATTTTTTGTTCACTTACACTGATATTTTCAATAGGACCAAAACTATCGATTGATTTACTTAGCATACACCTGTATTTTAACTCCACATTGGATAACATCGAATTGAACCACCATTTTTCCATAGAGCTTTCTCACCACTATGTACATCAAAATAAATAGATGAATAGTCATTCGATGAAAAATAATTTGAATATTTCATTTCCTCTCAGAATAAGCATAGAAATCCAATCATTAGAGTTATTTATTAACTAATAATGAGTAGGTACTGAGTGGTAAAAATAATTTGCTTTTGCTTTTTGTTTGTAATAACCCGGAGTATTACTTTACTATATATGATTATGATAGAACTCTCTAAAGTGAATAAAAATCGAATATTAAAGTGAATAAAAACTGTCAATAAAAATGAAAAAAAAAAGAATAAAAAAAAAATAATAATAAATAAATAAAATAAAACTAATTTGTCATGTTACGTCAAATTCACATTGAGAAAAGAAAAATGGCTTTTCTCCTAGGAATAGGAAGAAGGACATTTTTTTTTGGAAAATCTCGTCTATTAACTCGCCTAGTCTATACAT